CACCTGCACCCGTAGAGATTTCTCGGTTTCGAAATGTCTCGAAACCTTGAGTAGTAAAAAAGAGTGGGATGCTGTATTTCCAGGATTGTATTTCATATTCGAATGAACCTCGTAATCGTAAGAAAGTAGGTTTTTTAGCTATGGACCTAGCAAAAGAAAAATCGAGATAGGTTCCTATAGTATTGGATTCCCCCCCTCACAATCGGACGTGAAGGTTTCCTCTCATCCGGCTCAAGTAGTTACACCAAATAAAGAAAGGGGTTCTTCTTCTTTTTAAACTTTGTTCGAGAAAACCCTACAAAAAGCTACTCTTTACTCAAGTTCCCAGTAAGGACCAGCCTTTCATTGATTCATTCTTATCTTATTTTCTTTTTGATTTTCACTCTAACCTTTTTACTTTCTTTTATGTTTATTTATGTTTACGAAAAAAAGGAAATGTGAAATTCTTGAGTAGTCTACTTCCCCTCAAATGATGAATCCCCTGAAAGGAATATTTTGGGACTCGTAAAGGATTTATTTGTCTATATATTGTATTGTTCCATTCGATCTTTTTTAGGTCTCTACTCACCTCGATGGTTATGTGCCATGATATCCCTTGAAGCATATATGCGATAGATAGGCTCCTGTAACCATGCCATATTCGCTTGCGCTTGCCTGAACAGAATTTCTTTCTCAAAGAAATGGAATGTATAATTCCACAAAAAATCTTTTTTCACGAGGTATAACTAACTATTCCTATATTATCTGTTACGGAATCGACCATGGATCAATTCCCCTTTTCTTCCATTTTGAAGTCTTGAATGCACCCATAATTCTGAGCTTCATGTTCCTCCTCCCAAGATACATGTCAGAGCCGGGGGCATCCCAATCAGATTAAATGGGATGACAGTTTCTCAGTTCAAATCTGTCAAATGAAATTTTCGATCAAATCACACATCGCAATATACTAGGCCCTCTAATTCCCTAAGGGGCTTATCTAAAAGATTCGCAATATAACTAGGAAGACGTTTCAAATACCACACATGAGTCACTGGACATGTCAGTTTGATGTATCCCATTTGGTACCTTCGTATCCGAGAATCAACAAATTCCACCCCGCATTCTTCACAAGATTTCGGGTCTTCTTTTTCAGCCCCAATCCCTCGGTAATTTCCACAAGCACAAATCCCACTTTTTATGGGTCCAGAAATTCTTTCACAAAACAATCCATCTTTCTCCGGTTTATTAGTTTTATAATGAAAAGTATAGGGTTTTGTCACCTCTCCAACTATCTCTCCATTGGGTAGAATTCTTTTTGCCCAAGCCTTGATTTGTTGAGGGGAAACTGGTCCAATTCGAAGTTGTTGATGTTTATACTGGTCGATCATAGAATAGAAATTCTGATTCACTGAGATCAAGCTTCCTTCCTATTCATCTGGAAGTTCTTTTCAGATACAAGGAAATGATTCAGTTCCAGGGACAAAGATCGTAGTTCTCGAACGAGCAATCGAAAAGATTCTGGAGCACCTTCTGGGTTAGGTACTGTTGCTCCAATAATCGTAGCACCAAGTACTTCTTGACGAGCTCTAATATGATCAGATTTATAAGTAAGCATCTCTTGTAAAATATGAGCAACACCAAATCCCTCTAGAGCCCAAACTTCCATTTCTCCTACTCTTTGTCCCCCTTGTTTGGCCCTCCCTCTAAGGGGTTGTTGTGTAACAAGTGCGTAATGCCCACTGGAACGCCCATGGATTTTATCATCAACTTGATGAATTAATTTTAGGATATAGGACTTTCCTATTAGAACAGGTTGTTCAAAGAGATCTCCTGTTCTTCCATCAAATATTCTGCTTTTTCCCGGATATTCGGGTTCAAATACCCATGGATTCTTTGTTTGCTTACTGGCTTCATATAATTCAGAAAACACTAGTTTTCTTGAGGCCTCTTGCTCATATCTCTCATCAAAGGGTCCTATTCTATAATGTTTCTTTAGCAGATCCCCCGCTAACCCGAGCGAACATTCAAATATCTGTCCCACATTCATTCGTGAGGGGACTCCTAATGGGTTGAATACCATATCCACGGGCGTTCCATCTTGCAAATAGGGCATATCTTGTCTAGACAAAATCTTAGAAATTATACCCTTATTCCCATGCCTTCCAGCTACTTTATCACCTACTTTTATTTCACGTTTCTGTGAAATATATACACGAATCCTTTCTGGATTAAAATTGGAAACCCCCTTTCTATGGATCCATCTCACATCAATAACTCGACCCCTTCCCCCTATAGGTAGTCTTAGAGAAGTTTCTTTTGAAGTGGATACCTGAATGCCAAGTATAGCTCGTAATAATCTATCCTCCGGGGCATATGACGATTCGCTCGCTGTCTGAGGTGTTAATTTACCTACTAAGATATCACCTGTTTCTATCCAAGATCCCAGCATCACAATCCCATTTCTGTCTAAATTTCGGAGTAAATGAGCCTCTAAATGCGGGATCTCCTTAGTGATTCTTTC